CAATCCGAATTGATCTTGTAAGAGATCCGCTACAGAACGAATACGTTTATTTTTTAAATGATTCATGTCGTCAAGTGTACCCATTCCAAATTTCATTCCAATCAAATGATCTGCAGCAGCTAATATATCTCGCGGTAGCAAAAATGTATTGTTATGAGGTATATCAAGGTTTAGTCTCTGATTTATATTTAGTCGACCAATCCTTCCTAATTCACATCTTTGTTGAAAGAATTTCTTTTGTAATTCCTTACATAAGGATTCAGAAAATACCGGATCTCCGCCTACACAAGTAAATTGTTGATAAAACTCCAAAATGGCATTTTCCTTTGACCCAATTTTCCTTTTCTCCTTATCATTCAGGAAAGACAAGAAAATTTCAGGGTAGCACACATTTTCTATAATTTCTTTTAGATTCGAACCCATAGCTGATGATAGAACTAGAATAGATATTTTCTGTTTCCTACTCACACGAGCCCATATCCTTGCTTTTCTATCAATCTCTAATTCTACTCTTCCGCCCCAATCGGATATTATAGTACCGGTATATACCGAAATTCCGTTATGGTCCAATTCTGACCGGTAATAGATACCTGGGCTTTGCAATATTTGATTAATTACAATTCTGTATATTCCATTTACTATAGAAGTTCCCGAGGAATTCATTAGAGGAATATTTCCAATAAAAATTGTTTGTTCTTGCATATCCCTAATGTTTTTCCAAATTAATCCTGCGGATACATATAATTCAGAAGAATATGTGAGTGATTCATATATAGCATCTCTTTCTTTTATTAAAGGTTCTACTAATTGATAAGTTTCGACAAATAATTGAAATTCAATTTCTTGATCTGTATCTTCAATTTTTGGAAATTTATTAAGTTCTTCTGTTAAGCCCTCATCAATAAACCTACAAAATCCTTTAAATTGTATCTGATTAAATCCCGGTATTGTAGACATTCCCTCATTTCCATCCCCAAGCATTTTGAATTTCTCCATTTAGTGAAAAAAAAATTCCATTATTGGATCGTTCTTTTTTAAATTCAATTATATAGATCGTCCGGCAATGATGAAATTTCTATTCTGTTTACAGAATCACATAAAATTTTATTTAACTCCATATATGAATATGGTATGGAATGTATGAAATACGCATAAACAGAGAAATAAAGAGAATTTTATACTCAAATTGGAATTTGTAACAGATACAACTGGGAAATAATTGGGAAATTCCACTTAACTTAGACTTATGAAATTTTGTTTTGTATAACAAAACAAAAAGTGATTCAATTTCTACCACATTCAATTTCTCCCACTATTATGATATTACATATTCCAATACAATTAAATATCAGTAAAATAAATAAAATAGAAAGTATTCGGGATTTGATCTCTTCGATGAGATAAAGAAGCCCAATAATCCGAAACAATATTCAAGTTGATTATTTTAGTTTTAGTACTTAGCTTATTTTCGTGTATTTCATTTTTTATTTAAAGAAAAAATGATTCGCACAGAAGAGTTTTTTTATCTATTTTTTTTATTTTATAATAGAATTCGTATAATATGTTGAAGTGCAGAAGAAGGCTTTATTAAAGATATGTGGATATAATGATCTATATATACGATATATATCTCTCTTTTTATTGCAGTTTTATTGTGGACAGCACATGTCGTGCTCTAGAAAAATTTCCAATAGGAATCATAGACAGATAAGATATCCGATTAGCTATTCGTGTAAAAATAACTTTTCTGGGGTTTACATATACTTATAATTGTTGTTATAATTGAAATTGAGAAGTATTTTTTTTAAGGAAAAAATGGAGATTCAAATTTAAATCTAAGAATCGTTCATGAATTCACAGTCAATAGTTAATGGTTCAAATTTGTCCGGAATTATGGACTGAAAATTCAAATTTCGTTTTTCCTTTCAATAGTCAATAGAAAGAAGATAATAGAAAGAAGATAATGTGTGTTTCGCCATACTATAACAAAATGAATCGAAGGGCTGGATACAATCCAAAAAAGGAAGGTATTCTTTTTTTGTTATTTTAGGAAGGGGATTGAGATTAAAAAAATGGGATTCAAGATGCAAGGTTTACTACAAAAAAATAAGGGGGGTATTTTACTCTATTTTCGATCGCCTTGGCGGCATGGCCGAGTGGTAAGGCGGGGGACTGCAAATCCTTTTTCCCCAGTTCAAATCCGGGTGTCGCCTGATCAAAAAAAAAGGGCGCTAAATATCTTATTCCGTTTTACTTTTACTGATATAACTTGTTCAATTTAGAGAAGTATGCATAGGAAAAGGACTCTTGATACTTTCTTGCTTGATTCTATAGGTTTCTATTTTTTATTTAATGAAGAGCAATAAGACTAGTTTTTATTATTCTTATTCTTACATCTTAGTAAGACTTCCAAAAGCGTTGCTGCAGAGTTTCTTTGTGCTTAATCTTTCCCGGTTCCATAAACAATCATACAAGAACTTCTTATACTTACCTACTTTGGATTTTTTTTTTGATTGTTTCATCTTCATTAAAGGTATTGGACAAAATACTTTTTTTGACTCTACGCTAGCGATTCTACTATTATTAGTGAACAATAATGGAAAAATTTCGTCATATTCATATAGATAAGGGACATAATTCACATGGATATAGTAAGTCTCGCTTGGGCTGCTTTAATGGTAGTCTTTACATTTTCCCTTTCACTTGTAGTATGGGGAAGAAGTGGACTATAGGGGTACTACTAATTGAGTTGAGAAATGTAATTATATTAATTGATCGTTCTCTAAAAACTTTTCAATTAAATTGAATTTAAAGAATTGAATTCAAAATATCTTAATTTCAAAATTATATTAGATTCGAGTGGAGTAATTTATTCTAGAAATAATAAAAAAATATCTGAATAATACCCTTAGTAATCATAATCAAACAGATATTTTAATGATTTCCACGTTCATATTTTGAAAGTAAAAGGAATACCAATTTCCTATCATTTGTTTTTGTTCCAACCGAATTCTTCTTAAATTTTCTATTTCATTTCAATAAACCGACTCTTACTAGAGTTCTATCTTACTAGAGTTCTATATGGACAATGAAAACAGCACAACCCTTTTTTCTTTTTATTTGTTTCTGTTCAAAGTCAAAGAGAAAAGAGAGTAGTTCTTTATATTAGATATTAAAAGTTTTTTTTTTTTGATGGGAAATAAGATAGAGATATTGGTTCTTCAACGGTATACTAAGATATTTTCTTGAAGAAATCACATACTGCGCATTTAAGGCTTAGTTTAGTATTTGTTTGATTATTTGAGAAATACAATTCATATTATATTTTTTCTACTTTATTGACTTGACTCGGTTGATATCATGATTCCAAGATTCAAAATCGGCGGGGTTTACTAATCTGTTTAGTCAAAATCAAAAAAAGTTTTCATAAAACTCCTTTCCTTAGATAATCTATCAATTGCTCAATCAATTACTTCTTTGGAATGCTAAAAAATGGGTTTTCCTTTATTAATATATATAGTTATACTCAAACTATTCTTTTTTTTCCTTTTTATTTAATATAGATTTTTATTTAATATAGATATAATTTAATATATCTATATTAAAAAATTTCGGGATTCATATTGAAAATAATCTGAAATCTAGGGATAGGAATTAGAATCGTAAGAGTCAGAGGCGCCTTTCGACTATTTCAGATTAATTGGAATTAACACAAATCAACGAAAAAATTGAGACTTTATTTATATGACATTTATATGACATATAGATAATGGATATCCAGATATATGAATATGAAGATGAGATCCGGTAGTATGGTAGAAAGCAATCTAGATTTCTTTCTACCATACTATGGGATCTCATAGAATACTGCTGATTTTAGTCCGCTTCTTTCCTTTCACAAAATAGGAATCCTTATTTTTGTTTAATTATTGATATTAATTAAGAACTAAGAAGTCAAGGGGGGTCATTCAAATTAATTAGTTTGACTAATAGTTTTTACGTATATTATAAGTAAAAAAGCAGTAGGAACTAGAATAAACAGTGCAGTAGCAATAAATGCGAGAATATTTACTTCCATAATTTCATCCTTTCATTTTTCTAGACTTCACACAATAACTCGGGATTTAATCCCATAGAGATGATAAATCTTTCGTCTCTAAATTCAATGGGATGAATTTCATCTCGATGATATCGAATCGGATCAATATCATGAATAACAATATCTTAGTTATCAAATCGCTTCATTGTCGAGAATTAAATAGTATAACATAGAAAGATCTTTTATCCATATCGAATCAAAAAAAGGATTCCTGATCCACCAATGAAATCGAGAATTTCTTTACTTGATTATTTTATTTTGATTTATTATTCTTTTACATTTTTTCTTTTGTATAATGGCTTCCTTATACAATCAGTATTATCTAACTGCCTTTAACTTACATTGGTTACAAACAAACCCAAACAAACAATAGAAGCAAAAAGGGGAAGGAGAGTTAAGTTCTAAACTCCTTTTTGTTAATAATCTAATCTTATTGAAAAACAAAAAGGTTTGATAAAGACAAGTTAGAGTATAAAAAAAAAGATCGAATATGCTACCGAATTCACTTCTTTTATTTTAGAGTTTGTTTTTTCTTCGGTAGAAATCCTTAAACCTAAAAAAGATTATTCATTCCCTCTCTAAGGGGGGTCCTTTTTTGATCTTTATTTTATAAAGATAAAGATCTTTTTTCTTGGATTAGTAATGGGATGCATATAATATATAAAAACTTCAGTGTAGATTTTGAATGAGATAGATTGTTTCAAATTAAAATTAGTAATTAAGGTTACACAAAATCGGATCCAAAAAAGAAGATACTTTTTTCTAATTAAAAAGATTTCATCAAAAAAATGGAATTCATTTTGTATCGTACAAATAAAAATTACATTTGTGCATATGTTACCGAGAAAGCTATGGCACTCGATTCAATTTTGGACTGGGGTCGGGAGTAATCAAAAAAGCCAAACTCGGTGGGGTATCTCTTGAAATCCGGAATATGACATTCCTAATAATTGTACTAATCTACATAGGTCTTTATCCATCAGTACTAAGTGAAGAAATGGAAATTTTTATATTTGCTTTGATGAAAACGAAAATAAATCGAATAAAATAAATATAATAAATAGAAATTAAAGACCTCCTTTGGGAATGAAATTCTTCTATATTGTCCTCCTTTTCCAGAAAATGGAGAGATTAATTGACAGTTTTATTGTATTTTTTTATTGGATTGGATTTGTTTGTATCCATCGGGATTGACGGGGCTCGAACCCGCAGCTTCCGCCTTGACAGGGCGGTGCTCTTACCAATTGAACTACAATCCCAGAGAAATGAAATAAAGTTACAATATACATATTTTTATGATTTATGATTTCATTCAAACCCTTTCTATTGACTATTTTGATTTTAGATTGGAATCGCCGTGTTGTACCATAGACGCGAGTGGTATATCGATACCCACATGGATATATACTAAGGGCACAAATTATTAGTCATCTTTTTCTTATTTCAAATTAAAAGAAAATTGATTATCAATGAATTTTCTTTCAACGAAAAAAGGTATTTTTTCCATTACTCTTTAATCTTAAATTTTCTAGTTCCAAATCCTAATCAGAAATTTTTACTCTTTTTTTCGTATCAGGCATTTAGAAAGAGCAGAACCCAGGAGTTATATCATTTCATGGCGGATCTGTGAATTATTGGGCCGAGCTGGATTTGAACCAGCGTAGACATATTGCCAACGAATTTACAGTCCGTCCCCATTAACCGCTCGGGCATCGACCCAGGAAGAATAAATTCTAGATTTATAGATATAGATTTAGTAAGAATCCCCGATCAACTTCCTTTCGTAATACCCTACCCCCAGGGGAAGTCGAATCCCCGTTACCTCCTTGAAAGAGAGATGTCCTGAACCGCTAGACGATGGGGGCACGTTTACTTGATCATCAGCATACTATGCTCATAATATCAATAGTTTTTTGAAATTGTCAATATAACTAAATGATAGGACTCGATTCGAAAGATTTTTCCGTCTTTTATATGATTCCATAGAATTTTTTGATTTGTGATTTAGATTCATGAATCATTCATTCTAATCGCCATTATTCATTTTAATTAGAATTTTAATTAGAATATAAAGATAAAAGAAAAAAATAAAATAGAAATTAAGAATAAAAATAATATGAAAGATTCTTTCAGGGAATTGATTGGTCCGCCGAAAAAGGAGGCTTAATCCCATTTCTTCGCTTTCATTCATTGATTCATCACTCCGTTCCGTTGTTTGTTAAGATAGATAAGCATATCTATATCTGACTCTAAACCGGTAAATTAAGAAATGAAAAATCCATAAATCTGAGAAATGAGAAGATGGATAAGTATCAACAAGTTATCAATTTTTTTAAGAATTTGGTTCGGGGGACAAATAGAATCTTTTCATCAGTGATTCGATGAAATATCATGGATTCGTGTTGAATTGTTAGTTACATGTATCAATCAAATTAATTTGGTTATGATCGCGGTCAGGTCAATTCAAAGGGGTTCGGTTTTGAAACAATTCATTGTATTGATCAAATTCAATATCAATAAACCTTTTTTACCTATTTTTACTATATTCACTAGTTTAGTCTAAACCCACTAGGTAAATCAAATTTCTCGTTTATGAATCAATTACTATACTATAGGTTTGTTTACTTCATTTATTTACTTTATTATATAGATTATATAGTTAAATATACTTCATAAATATACTTAATTATATTATATTTATATTCTATATATTATATATATTTTATATATTATCTTTTATTATATTTTTAATATATTTATATTATATATTTTTTATGTATATTGACTTTATGATTTGGAGTCTATTTCCATAGATATATCTTACCTGTATGCTGGCTCATTCAGGAATTGAATCAAATGAGCCCCTTTAACTCAGTGGTAGAGTAACGCCATGGTAAGGCGTAAGTCATCGGTTCAAATCTGATAAGGGGCTTCTTTCTTGCTTTGACCTTTTTTTTTCATAAAACTCCAGCGACAGTATTCTTACTTTGAAGGGAGAATTGGGATATTGTTGATATTTGTAATAAACAAAGTAAGAAACTCTAATAATAAATTTTCAAATTCAAGCAATTAGAAATTCTAAATAACTTAGAATTAGAATAAAATTAAGTTAATATTCTAAATATTTATTTCATTATATTTATTATATATTATACTTTATATTATACTAATTCTATTTATTATATTTATACTAAATAATGATAAGTTGGTTCTTAAATCGCCAAATTTTCTTATTTGATATTAGTCCAAGCAAATCAATTGTAAAGATTAGATTCTAAATCAACAAAAGAAAAAGTAAGTGGACCTAACCCATTGAATCATAACTTTATCTACTATTCTGATATTAAAATTCTGATATTAAAATTGGATATAGATGAAATTGGAACAGTGAATCAACCCAC